TATTCATAAATAGTATACTACTATATTCTAATTAAATCAACTGGGGTTGAATACCTAACAATATTCCCCCCATATATAAAAATTTCATACTTGAATAGCTAATTTCTTAACTAACAGATGTTTGTATCACTAATTGGTTGGGGAACCAATAGTAATCTATAGCATTTATGAAACCACTTGGGGAAGTGTTTATCATAAATACTATACTACTATATTCTAATTAAATCAACTGGGGTTGAATACCTAACAATATTCCCCCCATATATAAAAATTTCATACTTGAATAGCTAATTTCTTAACTAACAGATGTTTGTATCACTAATTGGTTGGGGAATCTATAGTAATCTATGGCATTAATGAAACGACTTCCCCAAGCGTCTATCAGTAATCCTATACTACTATATTCTAATTAAATCAACTGGGGTTCAATACCTATCAAAGTCCAAGTAAAACAAATATTTCATGGAATGTACTTAATACTCTTTGCAAGAAAGAAGACGTAATTGTCCTTCGGATAATAAATTTAGTTGGGAAAATAAATTTTAAATAAGGAGGTTATATAAACAATTTAATTGCGTTAGCCAATAAGTATTTTAGTTAATACATTGACTTAAACATCCTAATTAGATAAAATAAATATTAGAATACAAATATATATATTATTAATATACAAACTTAATACTTATAATAAAGAATTTAATTGAATACTATCTCATATTCTATACAATAGAATGATACAAAATATTTATATAGATATAATATCACTTATGTAATAATAAATTATTAATCTCCCCTATAGTATATAGGGGAGATGTACCATTAAGTTTAATCGATCGACCTATACATGTTAATTGTAGTAATTGATTTTGTTACTTAAATTAAAGTTATTATTTGTTAAACATGTAAATATTTGTGCGTTATTAAGTTTTATTAAATATAAATCTTAAAAGGTTTCAGTTTTTAGTATTATTAATTTATTCGAATAAATTATAGTAAATTGATATTTAGTATTATCCTATTTTAGTGCCAGCAGTTGCGGTTATACTAATAATACAACTTTAACTTTTTCGGTTAGGTATTAATTTTTATTATTTTATTCTTATATTTTATTATTAGGTTAAATTTTAATATCTTAGTTGAGTAAAGGTTCTATTAAATATTAAATGTGTATAAAAACTAGGATTAGATACCCTATTATTATATTAAATATATAACCTTATTATTATTAGTTAATTCTTAAAAATAAAAAAATTTGGCGGTAATTGTTAATTGTTTAGAGGAACCTGTTTATTAATCGATAAACCACGATTAATTTTACCTTTCTTTGTTTTTATATATCGTTATCATTGAATAATTACTAAGGATATTTTCTTAAATTATTTTTATACAAAATGTTAGATCAAGGTGTAGAATATTAAGGTATACAATGGGTTACATTAATTATCATTTTGGGTGTTAATACTTGTTTATTTATTTAAATTGGATTTAATTGTAATAGGATATATATATATCCTATGAAATTATTATAGTTATGCACATATCGCCCGTCATTCTCATTCATTGGGACAAGTCGTAACAAAGTAGGGTTACTGGAAAGTGGTCCTGGTAAGTTTCAAGTTTGAGTTTTTGGTAAACTTTATTATTTACATTAATATTAATACTTGTTCAATTCAAGTAAACTTGAATTTTGTTTAATGTTAAATTTTTAATTATATTTTTAATAAATATATATATTTATAGTATAATGTATAGAATTAATATTTAAAATTTATAATTTAAGTACTGTCAAGGAGAATTATCAATATTTTTTAAGAAGATATAATTTGTTGTACCTTTTGTGTCAGGGTTTATTAATTTAAATTTACATATGTAAATTTCCCGAAATTTAAAGATTTACATTTATATTTTTGTTTAAATTTTATATTAATATTTAATATAAATGTAGTGGTTAAATGCTTTTCAATTTAAATATATCTGGTTTTTCTTGAATTGAATTTAATTCAAAAATTATTTATTTTTAATATAAATTAATTTATATTATAGATAATTTAAATAATTAAAGGGATAAGCTTTTAATTAATTTTAAAATTTATGATTATATTTAAAAATTTATTTAGGATTAGTATTTTCTTTTATTATATTTTTATAAAAATAATTTTTAATTTATTTATTTTATTTAATTTAAAATTTTAAGGAAGTTTTTTATTTAACTAAAGTTTAAAGGTAACAATGATAAAATTAGTAAATTTAATAATTAAATTTAGGAATTCGGCAAATAAACTTTCCGACTGTTTAATAAAAACATTTTTTTTTGTTTTTATAAAAAATATAACCTGCCCTATGATTAAAAGTTAAATGGCCGCGATTTTATCGTGCAAAGGTAGCATAATAATTTGTCCTTTAAATGAGGTCTAGAATGAAAGGTTGAACGAGAGAGTAGCTTTCTTATTTTAATTTTATTGAATTTTATTTTTTGGTTAAAAAGCTAAAATGAATTTATGGGACGATAAGACCCTATAGAATTTAATTAACCTTATAAGATATAGTTTTTATTTTTAATTTTATATCTTATAAGGTTAATTTAGTTGGGGCGACTATTATATTTGATATACTATATTTTTATATTTTTCATTGTTTTATGAAAATTTGATCCTGAATTTTAGATTATAAGAATAAATTACCTTAGGGATAACAGCGTAATCTTCTTGGGGAGTTCTCATTTATAAGAAGGTTTGCGACCTCGATGTTGGATTAAAATTAATTTATAATGCAGGAGTTATAATTTTAAGTCTGTTCGACTTTTAAAATTTTACATGATCTGAGTTAAGACCGGCGTAAGCCAGGTTGGTTTCTATCTATAATATTTTAATATACTTTAGTACGAAAGGACCAAGTATAACAAATATTTTGATTGTTTTGGCAGAATTTATGCAATAAATTTAGGATTTATTTATGTAATTTTTTTACAAACAATAATTTTTGTGGTAAATTATTTATTTTTAATTATTATATTATTAATTTCAATTGCTTTCTTGACTCTATTGGAGCGTAAGATTTTAAGATATACACAATTGCGTAAAGGTCCTAATAAAGTAGGTTTTATAGGATTATTACAACCTTTTTCTGATGGGGTTAAGTTATTTTTTAAAGAACAAGTTAATTTAATTTTTTTTAATTATATTATTTATTTATTTTCACCTATTTTTATATTTATAATTTCTTTATTTATCTGGAGAATTTATCCATATATAATTAGTATAATTAATTTTAATTATGGGATTTTATTTTTTTTATGTTGTTCTGGTTTAAATGTTTATGGGTTGTTACTTTGCGGATGGTCTTCTAATTCTAATTATTCTCTTTTGGGAAGCCTTCGAGGTATTGCTCAGGTAATTTCTTATGAAGTTAGATTAGTAATAATTGTTATTTGTTATATAATTTTTACTTATGGATTTGATTTAATTAAATTAATAAATTATCAATATTATGTGTGATTTATTTTTTTTTCTTTACCTTTATTTTTTTGTTGATTATGTACTTGTTTAGCTGAAGTTAATCGATCCCCCTTTGATTTTGCTGAAGGAGAGTCTGAATTGGTGTCAGGCTTTAACATTGAGTATGGAGGAGGGGGATTTGCTTCGGATTTTTTTAGCTGATATGGTAATATTATTTTGCTTAGTTTTTTAACTGTAATGATTTTTTTGGGTTGTGATATTTATTCTTTTTTTTTTTATATCAAATGTATTTTTATATCATTTTGATTTATTTGAGTTCGAACAACTTTACCCCGTTTTCGTTATGAAAAATTAAGGTATAAAACTTGAAAATTGTTTTTACCTTTATCTTTAAATTATTTCATTTTTTTTTTAGGGGGGATTTATTTTATTAAAGGGAATTATTTCATTAATTTAGGTTAAGTTTATTAAGCTAAGGGAATTACTATTTTCCATTGGGTATTTTCAAAAAACAAACTTTATATTTAAGTTAATTAGCTAATTAATCATTAATTTTATCTCAGATTATAAATCTAATAGAATTGATAGGAAAGTATATGAAATATAAAGTTGTTAAAATTTGTCCTTTAAAAATATAAGGTTGTTCAGCTGGGCGTGCTCCGATCCATGTTAATAAAATTATTACTGAAATAAATATTCAAAATAAACATTTATTTAGTGGGTAAAATGAGTTTCTTTGAAATTTATGGTTATTAATTAATGGTATAATTACTAAAATTAAAATTGATATAAATATTGCAATTACACCTCCTAACTTATTTGGAATTGAACGCAAAATTGCGTAAGCAAATAAGAAATATCATTCTGGCTGGATATGAATTGGTGTAACTATTGGGTTTGCAGGAGTAAAATTTTCAGGGTCTAGCAATATTAATGGATTGATTAGATTAACTAATAGGAATAATAATATAATTATTATTATTCCTATTAGATCTTTAGTGGTAAATCTTGGATGGAAGTGTGTTTTGTCATGGTTTCTATTTAAACCTAAAGGATTGTTTGAACCTGTTAAGTGTAAAAATATTAAATGAAGTATAACTATTACAGCAATAACAAAAGGTATGATAAAATGTAAAGTAAAGAAACGATTTAGTGTAGCATTTCTAACTGAAAATCCACCTCATAATCATTTTACAATTGAATCACCCAAATAAGGAATGGCTGATACTAAATTTGTAATTACTGTAGCCCCTCATATAGATATCTGTCCTCACGGTAATACATAACCTAAAAATGCTGTTGCTATAGTTGTGATAAAGATAATTACCCCAATATTTCATACTTCTATGAATTTATAGGAACCATAATAAATACCTCGTCCTATATGTATATATATACATATAAAAAAAAGTGATGCCCCATTTATATGAATATTTCGAATTATTCATCCGTAATTAATATCTCGGCAAATATGTATAACTCTTTCAAAAGCTATTTCAATATTAGCTGTATAATGTATAGATAGAAATAATCCTGTTACAATTTGGATAATTAAACATAAACCTAATAGTGATCCAAAGTTTCATCATAATGAGATTCTTGAAGGAGATGGTAAATCAATAAGAAGATTATTTAAAATTTTGAATAAGGGTTGATTTTTTCGTGTAGCTTTATTCATTAATTACTTTTTCGTATAGGGCCTTCTGTTTTTGATACAATAAATGAGATTACTATTATTATTATAAATAAAAATATAATTATTATAATTGATGGAATGATAAATTTTGAATTAAATAGTTTATTTATGGTTAATTCTTGATAGATAAGATTGTTACTTATATATATTTCTTTTAAAAATATTAGTACTTCTGTTTGTTTAAAAAATAGAAGTACTAATATAGCAGGGATTATTGCATTGAATGAAAAAATTATTTTTTCATTCGATGCAATTCTTGCTATATATATAAATAAAATTAATAAACCTCTAATTATAATTAATGAATTGTATATATAGGAATATCAGAAAGATGAGATAAAAATTGCAGAGATAGATCTTACAATAAATGTTTGAATTAATAATGTAAATACTATTGTTAAAGGATTAATTAAAAATATAAATATTAAACTTGATATTATTATTAATATTAAAAATATTGTTAAAATACAGCAGGTATTTTAAAATAAAATATTAATTTTGGAGATTAATGAAAAAGTTTATTCTTTTCTGCTGAGCAATTAAGATTTTTCTATTTTTGATTTACAAAATCAATGTTTTAATTTAAACTATAAGAGCTATTTTTATTAAGATTGTTATTTTATGTTTTATTTTTGGTTTAATAGTGATACTTTCTATACGAAGACATTTATTATTAACTTTAATTAGTATTGAATTTTTAATAACAATTATTTATTTGATTATATTTTATAATTTTATAATTTTTAGCTATGAATTTTATTTTCTTATTTTATTTTTAGTTATAATTGTTTGTGAAGGAGCTCTTGGTTTAAGAATCTTAGTTAGTCTAATTCGTTCTCATGGTAATGATATAATTGGGTCTTTGTATATAATATTATGATAATTTTAATTTTTACAATTTTTTCTTTGATCCCAATTATTTTAAGTAACTCTTATTTTTTAATATTAATTTCATTAATATTAACTTTTTTAATATTAATTTTTTTATCACCTATAAATTACTTGTCTTCTTTAAGATATATTTGAGGATTAGACCCCATTTCATGGGGTTTTATTTTATTATTAATTATGATTATTTATTTAATAATTTATTCTAGTTACTCTTATAATCTTTCTAATAAAAGAAAAGAATTTATTCTTATAATTTTTTTTCTTTTATTATTTTTATTTTTTTGTTTCTTGTCTACTTCACTTTTTATATATTATATTTTTTTTGAGGCTTCTTTAATTCCTACGTTATTTTTGATTTTTGGATGAGGATACCAACCGGAACGGTTAATAGCTGGCTTTTATTTAATTTTTTATACTTTATTTGCTTCTCTCCCTTTACTTTTAAGAATTTTTTACTTAATTAATGTTCAAGGGTTGTCTTTTTTTTGGTTAATCAATTTGGATTTAAATTTTTATTTATTTTTATGTTTAACAATAGCTTTTTTGGTAAAAATACCTATGTTTATACTACATTTATGGTTACCGAGGGCTCATGTTGAAGCACCTATTTCTGGTTCTATAATTTTGGCAGGTTTATTACTTAAGTTAGGGGGATATGGTTTAATACGTGTTTCTTTATTTTTATATGAATATATGTGTTTGTATAGTTTATATATTAATTCTTTAAGTTTGTTTGGTGGTTTGGTTTGTGGTTTAATTTGCTGTGTTCAGCTTGATATAAAGGTTTTGGTAGCTTATTCTTCTGTTTGTCATATATCACTTTGTATTATAGGTATTTTTACTTTAGGTTATTGAGGTTTTGTAGGTTCTTATATTTTGATATTAGCTCATGGTTTATGCTCTTCTGCTCTTTTTTGTTTAGTTAATATTGTTTATGATCGTTCTGGTAGACGTAGACTTTTAATTAATAAAGGGTTTATGATTTTTATACCAAGTCTTTGTTTATTTTGATTTATTTTATGTTCTAATAATATGGGTAGTCCTTTATCTATAAATTTATTTGGTGAATTAATATTAATTTTAGGTTTACTTGGGTGAACTACTTCTTCTAGTTTTTTTTTAATATCTATATCTTTTTTAGCATGTGTCTATAGAATATATTTGTTTTCTTTTGTTAATCATGGGTTTGTTTCTATATATAATTTTTATATTTATAATTGTTCTATTCGGGAATATATATTAATTTTTTTCCATTTGGTTCCTTTAAATTTGGTTGGTTTAAAGTTTAATATATTTTTATGTATATTTTAATTTAAGTAGTTTAAGTTAGAATTTTAATTTGTGGTGTTAAAGGTAAATATTTTTCTTAAATCGTGTATAAATTTATGTCTTTGTTTTTATTTTTTATCTCTGTTATTTCTTTTTCTGCAGGATTTTTGTTTTTAAATAATTATTTTTCTTTAATAATTGATTGGGAAGTATTTAGACTTGCTTCTACATCCTTAACTTTAACCTTTTATATTGATTGAATATCTTTATTTTTTTCTGGCACTGTTTTACTTATTTCTAGAATAGTTATTTTTTATAGTGATGATTATATATATAATGATGTTTATAGGTTTCGATTTTTAATTTTAGTTTTTTTATTTATTTTATCTATAATACTAATAATTTATTCTTTGAATATAGTTAGAATTCTTTTAGGTTGAGATGGTCTTGGTTTGGTTTCTTATTGTTTGGTTATTTATTATCAGAATCCTAGATCTTACTCTTCAGGAATATTAACTGTTTTAACTAATCGTGTTGGTGATGTTTTTATTTTAATTGGTATTGGTTGGATCTTTAATTTTGGTAGTTTTAATTTTATTTATTATTTAGATATAAATTATTCTTGAACAAGATTATTTATTTTTTTATTAATTTTGGCTTCTTTTACTAAAAGAGCTCAATTACCTTTTTCTTCTTGATTACCTGCTGCTATAGCAGCTCCTACACCAGTTTCTTCCTTAGTTCATTCATCTACTTTGGTTACTGCTGGTGTTTATTTATTAATTCGATTTGGTAATTTATTGTTTATAAGAAGTATAGTTAGTTTGTTTTTTTATGTATCCCTTTTAACTATATTAATATCTGGTATTGGGGCTAATTTTGAGTATGATTTAAAAAAGATTGTAGCGTTTTCTACTTTAAGCCAACTTGGTTTAATAATAAGAGTTCTTTTTTCTGGTAATTTTGATCTTTCTTATTTTCATCTTCTTAGACATGCTTTTTTTAAATCTTTGCTTTTTATATGTTCAGGTTTAATTATCCATAGAATATGTGATAGACAAGATATTCGTTATATAGGTTATATTTTAAATGATAAGCCTTATATAGGAACTTGCTTTATAGTTTCTAATTTATCTTTATGTGGTTTGTTTTTTACGTCTGGGTTTTATTCTAAGGATGTAATTGTTGAGTTTTATCTTTTTAGTAATTTTAATTTTTTTATAGGTTTCTTATATTTATTTTGTATTTCTTTAACAGTTTGTTACACGATTCGTCTTTTGTTTTATACTTTATTTTTTGGGGTAGTTACTTTTAGTTTTCGATCTGTTTCTGAGGGACAAAGTTCATTTTTTTCTTTAATTATTTTGTTATTCTTTTCTTTGTTTTTTGGTAGTATATTTATATGATTAACCTTTTTAACTCCTATTTTATTTTTTTTTCCTTTTTATATTAAAATATTAACTTTTTTTTTTATATTATTTGGTTTATTTATATGTATGTTATTTTATAATTTGAATATTAAAATTATTTCTTTATTTAATTTTTTTGGAAGTATATGGTATATTATATTTTTAGGTAATTCTTACTTAAACTTTAATTACTTTTTTTTATCTTCTTCTTATAAAAGTTTAATTGATGATAGTTGAGGTGATTTTATATTTCTTCTTAGGGAGGAAGGGTATTTTCTTATTTTAGAATGAAAATGAATTACATTATTTTTAATAATTTAATATTTTATATATTTTCATTTTTTATTATATATTTTATGTTTTTTTTTAATCTAAATAGCTTAAATAAAAGCTTAGTATTGAAGATACTATGATAAGTTTTACTTTTTGGATAAATTTATGAAATTTTATTTATTTTATCATTGAAAATGATATGTTTTATAATTAAACTACATAAATTAAGAGAATAATGGAATTCAACCATTAATAAAGGTAGTTAGCAGCTCCTTTAAAATACATTTTTCTCTTTTAATTGGATTATTTATCATTTAATTCATTAACAATGAATTGCCTCTATAATTTTGGCTTCAATTAAAAGTATGAGGATATATCCTTATTATTAGGTCGAAACTAATAGTAAATTTTTACTTCGTTACTTTGAGATACCTCAAGGTAATTTTTAATTGCAAATTAAGTGTTATAATTAACTATAATCTCAGTTTGATATTAATTCATTCATTCAATTACTCCATTTTTTCATTCGTAATATAATCCTGTAATTAAAATTGTAATTACTATGTAAGATGTTATAAATCATAAAGTTATATTTCTTGATTTTAAGGTAATAATTATAGGTAAAATTATAACTATTTCTACATCAAAGATTAAAAAAAGAATACCAATTAAGAAGAATTGTGTTGAGAAAGGTAATCGGGATGATCTTTTTGGGTCAAATCCGCACTCGAAAGGTGTTATTTTATTTCGTTCTATAATTATTTTTTTATTAATAATTATGTGTCTAATAATTATAATAGTTGAAATAGTTAGAGTTGCTAATATTATTATTATACTTTTAATTATTATCTTTTCTTTATCAAGATCATTTAATTGGAAGTTAAATATATTTTTTATACTAAAAAGATAGCTACCTCATCAATAAATTATTATATACAGTATTAATCAAACTACATCAACAAAGTGTCAGTATCATGAAGCAGCTTCAAATCCATAGTGATGAATTTTTGAAAAATGTTTTAATTTATGTCGTAGTAAACAAACTATTAAGAATGTAGTTCCAATAATTACATGAATTCCATGAAAACCAGTTGCTATAAAGAAACAAGACCCATAGATTGAGTCACTAATTGTAAATTTTGATTCAATGTATTCATATGCTTGAAGGGTAGTGAATAATACCCCTAATACTACTGTTATATATAATCCTATTTTTATTTGTTTATAATTGTTAAAAATTAATCTATGGTGAGCTCATGTAACAGTTATTCCTGAAGATAAAAGGATTATTGTATTTAATAAAGGGATTTGGATTGGGTCAAATGTATAAATTCCTTTAGGGGGTCATATTATCCCAATTTCTACTGTTGGTGATAATCTTCTGTGAAGGAAAGTTCAAAAAAATGAAATGAAAAATATGATTTCTGAAATAATAAATAAGATTATTCTAATCTTTATTCCTTTAATAACAAGGGAATTATGTAATCCTTGATAGGTAGCTTCTCGTGAAATATCACGTCATCATTGGTATATTGTTAATAAGATGATAATTACCCCTAAATTTAGTAAATATGTATTTTTATTTAGAAATATTATTGTGAAACCTGAAGTCAAGGTTATTGCTCCGATGGATCCTGTAATAGGTCATGGGCTGTAATTAACTAAATGATATGGGTGGTTTCTATTTGTCATAATTAACTTCTCTAATATATAATGTTATTAATATTATAAATACGTATGCTTGGATAAATGCAACTGCTGTTTCAAATGTTATTAAAAATAGCTGTATTATAAGGATAGGTAAATTTATCATATTTATTGATGTTTCTAATAAGGTTATCAATAAGTGTCCTGTAATTATATTGGCAGTTAGTCGAACTGATAGTGAAATTGGTCGAATTAGGTTACTAATAATTTCAATTATTACTATAAATGGTATTAATATCTCTGGTGTTCCTATTGGTGTTAAGTGAATTAGTATTATTTTAGTTTTGTTTGTTCATCTAAATAATATAATTGATAATCATAACGGTAAAGCTATTGTTAAGTTTACATTTAAATGACTTGTTGCTGTAAAAATATATGGGAGTAATCCTATTAAGTTACTTATTAAAATAAATATAAATAATGAAATTATAATTATTATTACTTCTTTTCTTTTATTATTAAGAGATATCTTTAGTTCCTTTTTTAATCTTTCAATAATTATGTTTATTATATTTTGTATTCGTGAATTTTTTACTCAGAATTTTATAGGGATTATAATAGTGAATATTATTAAACTAGATCAGTTTAATGACAATTTACATGATGTGGAAGGGTCAAAAGTTGAGAATAAATTAGTTATCATTTTCAATTTTTATTATTAAATATAATTTTTATATTTCTTTTAATGATTTTATTATTTTTTCAATAAAATATCATTGTTATTATAATTATAATTGATATTAAAGTTGACCCATAAATTATTGTTCATCATATTGGGGATATTTGAGGTATAGAAAAATATATAAGATATATTTTTGTTTTGACAAAACAAGGTTTTATTTAAACTAATTTTTCCATTAAGAGTATTCGTTAAATACTTTGATTTGGTTTAAGAGACCATTACTTTACTTTCAGCCACTTAATGAATAATTTTTAATTCAGTCAATAAATATATTTATAGAAGTAGACTCTATTACGATAGGCATGAATCTATGATTTGCTCCGCAGATTTCTGAACATTGACCATATATAATTGTTGGGCGATTTATATAAATAGCCCCTTGATTTAATCGTCCTGGAGTTGCATCAATTTTTACGCCTAATCTAGGAATTGTTCATGAATGAATAACGTCGGTTGATGAGATTAGTATTCGGATAGGGGTTTTTAATGGTAATACAATTCGGTTATCTACGTCTAATAATCGAAATTCATTTATTTTTAATTCATTGGTTGGTTTTATGTATGAATCAAATTCAATATTTTTAAAATCAGAATATTCATAGGATCAGTATCATTGATGTCCTATTGATTTAATTGTTAATAAAGGTTCATTTATTTCATCTATTAAGTATAAAATACGAAGTGAGGGTATAGCAATAAAAATTAAGGTAATTGCTGGTATAATTGTTCAAATTAATTCAATCTTTTGACTTTCTAGTAGTGTTCGATTAATTAATAAATTTATAATTGTAGATAATATGATATATGATACTATTGTTGTAATTATAATTAAGATTATAAGAGTGTGGTCATGAAAAAAAATTAATTGTTCCATTAAAGGTGAATTTGCTTCTTGGAGATTTATTTGAGATCATGTAGGTATTTCTAATAAAAGATTAACTTTATATTTGAATCTTAAGTTCATTGCACTATTCTGCCATATTAGAAATTAATTAGAAACAATAGGTAATTCTTGATATGAGTGTTCATTTGGTGGATACAATTGTATTCATTCAATTCTTGATGATATATCTCTATTAAATATAATTTGTCGTTTTGTAACTATTCTATCTCAAATAATTATAATAAATATAATAATTCTAATTGTTGATATCGTTGAACCTAAAGAGGAGATGATATTTCATGATAAGAATGAATCAGGATAATCTGAGTATCGGCGAGGTATCCCTCTTAAACCTAAGAAGTGTTGTGGGAAGAAGGTTATATTAACCCCTAAAAATATAATAAAGAATTGAATTTTTAGTCAATTAGGGTTTATTATTAGACCTGTTATTAAAGGGTATCAGTTAATAAATCTACCTATAATTGCAAATACAGCTCCTATAGATAATACATAGTGGAAGTGAGCTACAACATAATATGTATCGTGTAAAATGATATCAATTGATGAATTTGCTAAAATTACACCTGTTAATCCTCCAATTGTAAATAGAAATACAAATCCTATAGACCATAGTGTTACTGGCGATAATTTGATTTTTGTTCCATGTATAGTGGCTAATCATCTAAAAATTTTAATTCCTGTAGGTACTGCAATAATTATAGTTGCTGATGTAAAATAAGCTCGTGTATCTACGTCTATACCTACGGTAAATATATGATGTGCTCATACAATAAATCCTAATAATCCGATAGATATTATTGCATAAATTATTCCTAATGATCCAAATGTTTCTGGTTTACCTCTTTCTTTTCTAATTATATGAGAAATTAGACCAAATCCTGGTAGGATTAGAATATACACTTCAGGGTGTCCAAAAAATCAAAATAAGTGCTGGTATAAGATAGGATCCCCTCCTCCTGATGGGTCAAAAAATGAGGTATTAAAATTACGATCAGTTAATAATATTGTGATAGCCCCTGCCAGTACTGGCAGGGATAGGAGGAGAAGTACTGCAGTAATTATTACAGATCATACAAATAGAGGTGTTTTTTCTAAAGATATTCCTGAGGGTCGTATATTAATTACTGTGGTAATAAAGTTAATAGCTCCTAGAATGGATGATACTCCTGCTAAATGTAGTGAAAAGATTGCTAAATCAACTGAGGGCCCTATATGTGAAATGTTGGAGGATAAAGGAGGGTATACAGTTCATCCTGTTCCTGCACCATTTTCTACTATACTTCTTATAATTAATAATGTTAAAGAGGGAGGTAATAATCAAAAACTTATATTATTTATTCGAGGAAACGCTATGTCTGGTGCTCCAATTATTAAAGGTACTAATCAATTACCAAACCCCCCAATTATAATAGGTATAACTATAAAGAAAATTATAATAAATGCGTGAGCTGTTACAATTACATTATAGATTTGATCATTTCCAATAAAAGGACCAGGTTGTCTTAATTCAATACGAATAATTCATCTTATAGATGTGCCAACTATTCCTGCTCATAATCCAAATATAAAGTATAATGTTCCGATATCTTTATGGTTTGTAGAAAACAATCATTTAATCATGAGATAGAATGGCTGAAGTTTTAGGCTATAAATTGTAAATTTATATATGGGTTATACTCTTTTATCAGGTTTTATATTCAATTTATGATATCAAATTGCAAATTTGAAGGTATGCTTTTATTAAAACCTACTAAAATTTTAGTAATTTTTAACTTTGAAGGTTAATAGTTTTATTAACTTAAGGTTTTAGATTAAAATAATTAAGGGTATTATTATATTTATTAGTATTAAAATATAAGTGTATTTATTTTTTAGTAACATTTTATATTTATTTATTGCTGTTGACATTATTATAAAATAGAAAGTTATTCGTATATAGAATACTAATGTGATTATAGATGATAAGATTATAATTGTTATAATGAAATATATTCTTACTGTTTCTGATATTGCATTAATTGTTATTCATTTAATAAAGAATCCCGGTATTGGAGGGAGTCCTCCTATATTTAATAACATTAATATTGTTGAAATTTTTATATAGTTATTAGAATTCATTCTAAATTGATTGATATAAAATACTATTAATTTATTTAATATAATGCAAAGTGATATAGTAATTATTGAATATACAATAAAATATTTTATTCATAATATATTTTTTATAATTATACATATTATAATTCATCTTATATGATTAATTGATGAGAATACAATAATTTTAGTTAAGGACAATTGATTAATTCCTCCGATTGAACCTACAGTTGAAGCTGTGATTATTAACGAAATAATGATTATATTGTTTTCAATTATTTCTCTTATTACTATTAATGGATTAATTTTTTGTAATGTAATTATTACTATTAACGTATCTCAATTAATTTTGTTTATTATTTCTGGTATTCATATATGTAATGGAGGGAGACCTAATTTTATTATTATTCTTATTGATATAATTATTTTATTGATTCCATTTATTAAAATAGGTTTTATTATAATTATAATTAAAAATAATATTGAGGCTATAACTTGGATTAGAAAATAAATTATAATTTTTTCTGATAATTCTTTTCTTTTATTTTGAAAAATAAAAGGTACTGTTATTATTAAATTAATTTCTATTCTTATCCATATAGATAACCATTTTGATGAGGACAGTATTATAATTGTTGATATAATTATTATTCTTAGAAAGAATACTTTTTTGTTAAAAATTTTAATTAAAAAGAAGGATTAACCTATATTTAGGGTATGAACCTAATAGCTTTGTTTAGCTTATCTTTTTATACTTTAGTGTATGTTGCACTTGAAATTTTGAATTTCATAGATTAGTTAAATTCTAAGTTGTATAATAAGGGTAAAAATACATAATTTATTCTATCAAAATAACCCTTTAATCAGGCACCTTATT